TATGAGCGGAGAAATAAAAAGAATTTTCTACTAAAACAAATCCGAATTTGCAACCGATACAAATGAAAATGAATTCATACAACATTACGGGAAACAAAATTCTAACGCTTAGACTTATGGAGTCTTGCATAGAATCTAAAAAGTGATCCAATTTCTACCTATTACTATGTATGATATTAGGATCTGCTGATGGGGTACCAGAAAAGTCCATGGATTCAGGATTTGCTCTGTTCTATATGAATGAGATAAAGACCGAATGGAAACCTATACTATAGAGTTTCCCCCTTTTTTAGCACTTAACTTTTTCGCGGATTCCGTTGTTCAAAAAGGATTCCCAGAAAAGAGAGAGCCTTTAATAAAAAATAAAAATGAAAATAATGAAATTACGATTACGCATTCGTTAGTCGAATTCGTGGAATACGATTGAAGTGCGCAAAAAAAAGGGTTGTATTTATTAAGCTAAGCACACGAAGACTCTCCACATATCACTTATACCAGTTCTACTTGGGAGAAAGCGGGCCGTGCTATATCAGAATTTCGACTTTATATATATATTTCTTCAATATTGAATGAAAAATGGAAGCACACGAATTACCTGAATTCCCCTCTCTATGGGTATATCATAGCTAAATAAGATCCCGGATTCGTTATATCTGTGTAACAATTTCTGTTCGGGGGTTTACATATACACATAATTGTTGTTATACTTGAAAGTGAAAAGGATTTATTCTTGAAAATTTTGGATGCGGATTAGTTGTGTATCAATTGCATTTTGGTATGCCATTAAGGAAACACAATTTGAGATCCAAGAACTTTTCATGAATTAACAGTCAATGGTTAAAGTTAATGGGTCCAATTGAATTTGCATGGAATTGTTGTTTGTGTGACTCAAAATGAAAAGGGGTCTTTAATTTCAATATCAATAGAAAAAAGGAGGGAAATTTTTAGGCGTTGCGTGTTTTGATATTTGAGATATTATACAATTAATAACAATTAATAGAAAGGGTTCGTCTCCAATCAAAATAAAAAAGGAAGGATTTTTTATTTTTTTAGGTTTATTGGTAAAGGAATAAGAAAAACGGAGGGGAATATTTCCATCTATTTTTCCCCTTTTGGCGGCATGGCCGAGTGGTAAGGCGGGGGACTGCAAATCCTTTTTCCCCAGTTCAAATCCGGGTGCCGCCTGATCAATAAAAAATGAGAAATCCCCTTGCTTGCTTGCTGATAGAATACAATTCGCCGATCCTTGCCTAGCATAAGCAGAGGAAAAAGACTCGAACTTCAGATACTTGCTTGATTTTTAGAAGCCGGAGGTTAAAAGACTGTCAATCCTTGCGCCTGGAGTTCTGGGGAGTATTTTAGTATAGGAAGGAGGGGCTAGGCTATCAAGACTTCCAGTACTAATGGACTAATGACCTAATGACGGATTCTTGAATTATATAGTTAAGTGGGGAATTGGTAGTTGTGGAAGATTCTTTCTTTGTATACAGACTCGCGAGAATTTATGAGTGCTCAGACATTCATTCAATCAATTTTGGATTGGATGAGTAATTGAATTGGCTTTATTTTGTTGAAAAAAGAAAAACTTCGTTATTTTATTTTCGGTAACACCCGGGCAAGAATGGAATAGAGGGCCCCCCGAGTGTCTTTGTCAAATACTCGGGAAGACGCAAGGGTTAGATCAAACGGTAGGTCGAGGTATGTGATAGAGAGTGATCTATCTTGATTGTATATTGTTATTTTTAATTATGAAGGACAACAAAAGAAACGATAGGTCTTACTATTCCGACAAGTTCCATTAATTGAATTCTCTTGAGAATTACAAGAAAGTAACTGCGTATCTTGCTTGTACTTAATGTTTCTAAATAATCATATTATGAACTTGTTATGGGTGGGGTTATTGGATTGGTTTATCATTAGCCTTCGTTCAGAATTCCCTTTTTTTTTTTTGACTCTGTGCCATGGATTGCATTATTATTAGTAATCAATAACAATAATGGAAGAGTTTCTTCCTTCATATTCCTAGAGATAGGGGGCATAATTCACATGGATATAGTAAGTCTTGCTTGGGCTGCTTTAATGGTAGTCTTTACATTTTCCCTTTCACTCGTAGTATGGGGAAGAAGTGGACTCTAGGGTCATTACTCATTTAATTGAGTTGAATAATCAAACGGTATCCATAGTTTCATAGATCGTTCTGCAAAGTGTTTTTTTTTTTAAGAAAAATATCTTCATTTCAAAATTCTACTGGAATCCTAATCCAATAATGTAATAGATGAAGAATCACCTTTCAATCAAACAAATATTTCAATGATTCCCATGCTCGTATTTTGAAAATAAAAGGAATACACATGATATGAAATTTTTTACAACCAACCCCCTTTTTTATTTGTTTCTCGCCTTACTGTTCAAAGAGAAAGTCTATCTGTTATTATGTAGATATGTACTTTATACTATACCGAGAGAAGCGTCGATATAGTGTTTGTCCAAGGAAGTACTACACATAATAAGCTCTTGTATTGGGTGATTCACATATTGTGCATTTCCCTTGGGTTTAGACTCCTAGAAATATGCTTTCTATTTTATAGACTCACTTACTATTATTATTATATTATTATCGCGGTTCACGCGTTCAAAATAGGTGGTATCTACTACTTACAAATAGGAAGAATTCCTTGAATTATCTGTCAACGGCGAAATCAATTACTCCTTGTCGGAATACTAAAAAAATGATGACGAGGGTTCTTTTATATAATCTATTCTATGCCCATACCATAATATATTCTTACATTGATTTGATTGTTTCGACGGATCCCACCAGAGGAACCATATTGGAGATAAATTAACTAATAAAATAATAAAACAAGTAATTAGAACCGTAAGACATAAGAGGCAAGGGGGCCATTCGATTATATCCTATGGATCCAAATTGGTACAAATCAAAGGGATATAGCAAAGAACTCGAATGGGGGTATTTTTATTTATATGTACGTATATACATATAAATATTGATCTATATAATATATTGATAATCAATAGATTACGTTAAGCCTATACTATATCTTTATACAGCCCAACTTTCAAATTTTCGATTTATAGTTATAGAATAATCGATAGTGTGGTAGAAAGAAATATAGGAACCTTTCTACCATACTATCAGATCTCATATACTGCTGATTTGAATCCGCTCATTTCATTTAAGACGCCGAATTTGAATCCCTTTCATTTCTTCCATTATTGAATGGATAAGAACTAAGAAATCCCGTTTGATTCAAATTAATCATTTTGACTGACCGTTTTTACGTAAATAATAAGTAAAAAGGCAGTAGGAACTAGAATGAACAGTGCAGTAGCAATAAATGCGAGAATATTGACTTCCATAATTTCGTCGTTTTTTACTTCATAATAACTCGGGATCTAATCCCATAGAACATAGAGATTCTAAATCTTTCTCCTGTAAATTCAATGGGAGGAATACATCCCGATGATATTGAATCGGATCAATATCATGAATAACAATATATGAGCTCTCAAATCTATTCATCGTTGAGAATGGAATAGTATAACATAGGAAGATCTTTTATCCATACGGAATAAAAACAGAATAATAATAAAAAACGGAATTCCTGATCAAATCAAGAATCCCGTTGAATTTATCATTATTCATTCGTTATTTTCTATAACCTACCGTCTTCTTTATATAATCCTATAAATAAATAATAGAAAATAATGAGGTATTCTCCGACCCATCTTCCACTTCCATTGGTCACAAACCCCATCAATAGTAGAAGTTCAACGGAAAAAAGAAGAAGAAATACTATTTCGAAAACTCAAATTCCCATTGAATTGATGGGAATAAAAAAAGATTATTCATTCCCTCACTAAGAAAAGGGGGTGGATCCTTTCTTTGTTTGATCTTTCTTTTCTTATTTTAGTAAAAGAAAATTGGATTGGTAATGGGGACACATATATAAAAAATAAAGCGTGCAGTTTGAATGATATAAATTGATTGTTCAGGTTAGAGAAAACCGGAGTTAGAAGAGGGGGGTAGCTTTAATTTGAAAAGTCTTTTATCGAGGTAACTATGTTAAAGAGGTAACTATGTTAAAGTGAAAATGAAGTTCATTTTGCAAGAAACAAACGAAAATTTGTGTATGTGCTCTGGTGAAAATATATGGGCATTCAACCCCTTCCGCGGATCGGGAGCAATAAAAAAATTCGACAAGTACGGGATCCGTTGGAATCGTGCTACCAACAATTGTAACAATCCACATATGTCTATCCCCCACCAATCGGTCAGTATTAATTGAAGTAATGGAAATTGCCGTATTTTATTTTCTCAATAAAATTCGAAACGAAAAAAAAAAAAAAGAAGAAAAAAGGACCCCCTCTGGGAATTAGACCCCCCCCCCTCGTCCCGCCACAGAACAAAAAATAAAGAGATGAGTTGATGGAATCATCGGATACTAGGTCGGGACTGACGGGGCTCGAACCCGCAGCTTCCGCCTTGACAGGGCGGTGCTCTGACCAATTGAACTACAATCCCAGAGAAATAAGGTATACAGCATACATATTCTTAATGATTTGATTAAAACGATTTCGTTTTGTAAAAAAACGGAGAAGGGGGTGATATATGAATATCTGCATGGATATGGACTTGAGTGAGAACGATACGGATTACTAGTAATCCTATTGTCAAATCGTGTTAAATGAAATCGATTGAATTGATAAGAAACCTTTCAATGAAAAAAGATTTGTATTCTTTTCTTTCACCCCTTCCCTATATTTAGGGATCATGATATGAATCTAGATCATTAAAAAAATGAAGAATATACGGGAACAAAAAGGATATAACAATGTATTCTTTTCTTTATCCCCCCAGCGTCAGCGTTTCCGGAGGAAAAATGTCTTATCTCATGATGGATCGGCGAATTCTTGGGCCGAGCTGGATTTGAACCAGCGTAGACATATTGCCAACGAATTTACAGTCCGTCCCCATT